ATCTCATTGACTAATAAAGTTATCAAATGAAGTGTAATTACAATGGAAACCATTGAAAAGGAAATATGAGTTAAAATATGCTCTAAAGTCGAAAATATCATAAAATAAAATAATAAAAAAAAAAAAGGAAATCCTTCAATTACAAATTAGGAAATGGAAATCATAAATTAAATTCATTTCATTATAGAACTAATGAATCCTTTTGAGAATTTGTACGATGCCATGCCGCCACTCGGACTCGAACCGAGATGCTCTCGCACTGCTTCCTAAGAGCAGCGTGTCTACCGATTTCACCATAGCGGCTTCTTTGAAATCATAATAGCTCATTTTTAGTCAATCGTCTAGATTGGAGGAGTTAATTCAATGCAATATTTTTTTCCGAAACGTTCAAATTGATAAATAAAAAAATAGAAATTGAAACATTTTTTTTTTATTTCAGAATAAAATAGACTACTTAAATAACGTTCTTTGTTATTTTTGGTAATAAAAAATGAATTATTTAGCTGATTTCAAAAATATCAAATAAGAAATACATTGATTTTTCCATATATAAAAATAAGATTTTTTTGATCACAATTTCGGCGAGGCATCAGAGGTTTTTCTTTTATGTAAATGGATAGTTTTCTATTCAAACCAAATTAATCGGTAGGATTTTTCTTGTGTCTATAAGTTATCTTAGGTTTTAACAAACCAATTAAGTATTGAACCAGATATGTCATATAAAAAAAAGTTTTGATCTCTATTGAAACGTACTTCCAAAACAGAAAAAAAATTATTCGTGGATAATATCCAATTAAATAGAATTAAATATTAAGTGAAGTAAGGGCTTTTCGATTGATTTGAAAGAGGCGGGTATGTATATAGCAATTCCGAGAAATAATGATTTCAAGAGTTAAAGTTTTAAACTAAATATTTCCTATTTGCCCTTTCAAATTTACAGATATACAATTTATAGATAGAAAACACTTTTTCTATTTTATTTTTATTGTGTTGTGACAAAACAAATACGTTGATGGGGAATAAATCCCCATCTTAGAAATGACAAAATAGACTAAAAAAAAAAGAAAGGTGATGAAATCTTCTATTTTTTTTTTTCAAACAAAAAAGTACCATTTTACGGTCGACATAATAGTTCTTATTCTACATATCATAAGACAAAATAAAGTTCCAATTTTCGAATTTTATAGAATAGTTTTTTGAGTGAAGATTTCATACTTTATAGTTTTTGCAAAAAAACTGTTTGAATGCCCGGTAGAAAGAGATTTTGCTAATGCAAAAGCTTTTAACGCTGCCCAATATGCCTTTTTTTTCCAAATATTTTTACGAATACGCTTTTTGGAAAAAGAAGTACGTTTTTTTGGAACTGCCATTTAAAATTGATTACTCATTGTTGTAGTTGGATGTGAAAGACATCTATTGGTCAAACGAATCTTTGTTTTCTATTCATTATCTATGTATTCAGATTCTAGACGATACCCTCTTGATTGATGAAATTTTAAAAAATGGAAAAGCATAATATAACTAATAAAATATGAAATATATATATTAATAACTTCAAAAATGCAATTAGGAGAAACAAAATTTTCTATAGAGTATAATATTTTTAGTTTAAAATAATTCGTGCGAAATTGATGAATAAATAAAAAAGAAAACTTTAAAAATTAATTAAAATTTCTACTTATACTTATATCTCTATATATTTTCTATATTTTTGCTGTGTTGAATTTAATTTACATGTGCATATTAAGCCACATCGAAAAATTTAAGAACCCTTAGTTAATCTTAATTGAAAAGCTTGAATTTTTTTTTTGAAAATATAAATAAATCGAATTTCCAATTTTCAAATTGAAACGATACCCATAATTTAATCCTATAAATTTATTTGTTTATAAAATCCATGATTTGAGACATTTTAGTAATTTTTTTTATTCTATGTTATGGAAAGTAGAAAGTAAAGTAAGAGGTATCATATCCTTTTCTATAAACTATAGAAAATATATAACTAGAAAAAATAATATTTTCCTATGTTTTTGTTTTTCGTTTGGAATGGAAGACAATCAAATGAGTTTTCGTAAAACTAGTTAATAATTATAAATAAACTACTGAATAAACTTATTAAAATAACTAGTTCCTATTTTTTTGTATTAATTATTATTATTTTTTTTTTAGATCTTTTATTCGATTTTTAGTATATTTTATGAACTATTTTTTAGTCTAATTTTTTATCTTTTATTATATTATATATCTATTATAAATAACTTAACTGTAAATGGAAAATGTTGATTCCTACTTCATAGACTTCAACATTTTCCATTTACTTAAAAATTTTTCCATTTATTTAATAATAAAATATTAACTTTTACTAACAAATTAATTATTTGACCAATTATAACTTCTGGATTTGAATATTAAAATAAAAAATGCTCAATTCAATAATATTAATTAAAACTTTTCTTTAATTTGAATATAGAATCGGAAATTAACAAATTCTATATTATTCTATTTTAAGTTGTGTAAAAACTTGATTTTTTTTTATTGACTTCTTTCTAAAGAGGCAAGAACCAGCGAATCATAAACAAAAAATCAAATTAAAATCTAAAATTTAGATATTCTATTATGGAACATATATACCAATATGCATGGATCATACCCTTCATTCCACTTCCAGTTCCTTTATTAATAGGAGTGGGACTTCTCTTTTTTCCGACGACAACAAAAAATCTTCGGCGTATATGGGCTTTTTCTAGTATTTTGTTGTTAAGTATAGTTATGATTTTTTCGATGAAGCTGTCTATTCATCAAATAAATAGCAATTCTATTTATCAATATGTATGGTCTTGGACTATTAATAATGATTTTTATTTAGAATTCGGCTACTTGATCGATCCACTTACCTCTATTATGTCAATGTTAATTACTACTGTTGCAATTCTGGTTCTTATTTATAGTGATAATTATATGTCTCATGATCAGGGATATTTGAGATTTTTTGCTTATATGAGTTTTTTCAATACTTCCATGTTGGGATTAGTTACTAGTTCGAATTTGATACAAATTTATATTTTTTGGGAATTAGTTGGAATGTGTTCGTATCTATTAATAGGGTTTTGGTTCACACGACCTATTGCTGCAAATGCCTGTCAAAAAGCGTTTGTGACTAATCGTGTAGGGGATTTTGGCTTATTATTAGGAATTTTAGGTATTTATTGGATAACAGGCAGTTTCGAGTTTCGGGATTTGTTTGAAATATTCAATAAATTAATTAATAAAAATGAGATCCATTTTTTATTTTGTATTTTGTGTACTTTCTTGTTATTTGCTGGTGCAGTTGCTAAATCTGCCCAATTCCCCCTTCATGTATGGTTACCTGATGCTATGGAAGGGCCTACTCCTATTTCAGCTCTCATACATGCTGCTACCATGGTAGCAGCGGGGATTTTTCTAGTCGCTCGACTTCTTCCTCTTTTCGTAGTTATACCTTACATAATGAATGGAATATCTTTTATAGGTATAATAACCCTACTATTAGGAGCGACTTTAGCTCTTGCCCAAAAAGACATTAAGAGAAGTTTAGCTTATTCTACAATGTCTCAACTGGGTTATATGATGTTAGCTCTAGGTATAGGTTCTTATCGAGCTGCTTTATTTCATTTGATTACTCATGCTTATTCAAAAGCATTATTGTTTTTAGGATCCGGATCCGTTATTCATTCAATGGAAGCTATTGTTGGATATTCTCCAGATAAAAGTCAGAATATGGTTCTTATGGGGGGATTAACAAAACATGTGCCAATTACAAAAACTGCTTTTTTAATAGGTACACTTTCTCTTTGTGGTATTCCGCCTCTTGCTTGTTTTTGGTCCAAAGATGAAATTCTTAATGATAGTTGGTTATATTCGCCGATTTTCGCAATAATATCTTATTTCACGGCCGGATTAACTGCATTTTATATGTTTCGAATCTATTTACTTACTTTTGAAGGTCATTTGAACATTTATTTTAAAAATTACAGTGGAAAAAAAAGCAGTTCCTTCTATTCAATATCTCTATGGGGTAAAGAAGGATTGAAAACGATGAATATTCCGAAAAATTTTGGTTTATTAACCTTATTAACAATGAACTATAAGGAAAGGGATTCCTTTTTTTCGAAAACAAAAAACCTATATAAAATTGATGGAAATTTAATAAAAATGATCCGATCATTTATTACTATTACTGATTTTGACAATAAAAATATTTCTTCATATCCTCATGAATCGGACAATACTATGTTATTTCCTCTGATTGTATTGATTCTGTTTACTTCCTTCATTGGATTCATAGGAATTCCATTCAATCAGGAAGGAATGGATTTGGATATATTAACTCAATGGTTAACTCCATCTATAAATCTTTTCCATTCAAATTCTAAGAATTCTGTGGATTGGTATGAATTTGTGATAAATGCAACTTTTTCGGTTAGTATAGCTTATTTTGGAATATTTATAGCCTTCTTTTTATATAAACCTATTTATTCATCATTAAAAAATTTTGACTTAATTAATTCATTTAATAAAAGAGGTACAAAGAGAATTCTTTGGGACAAAATAATAAATATTATATATAATTGGTCCTCTAACCGTGGTTATATAGATGCTTTTTATACAACATCTTTTATTAGGGGTGTAAGAGGTTTGGCTGAACTAATTTATTTTTTTGATAGACGAATAATTGATGGAATTCCGAATGGTTTTGGTGTTACAAGTTTTTTTGTAGGAGAGGGTATCAAATATGTAGGAGGAGGCCGCATTTCCTCATATCTTTTTTGGTATTTATTCTATGTATCCATTTTTTTAGTAATTTCCTATTTTGTTTTAAATTAAGGATCATATATTTTGGGTAAATATTCTTTTTTTATTTTATCATTGCATAATCGAGTTTTTTTTTCGAATATATTTATCGAAATAAGTCCTTTGTCTAAAACTGCAATTCTATTAGAAAATTCATTGCTTAAGCTGTT